TCTAATGACCGGCATATCTATGATTCTTTTCTCCCAGATGAAGCAGCAGGCATCGGTCCGTAGAACCTATAAAAAAGAGATGGTTGTGGCGCGAAGTACTCTTGTGCACCTACGTCACGCGGCTCGCGCGCAACCCCGCCCCGTTATGTTATGGAAGAATTGAACGGCTGGTTATTCAGAGCCAGCAATTGGCTGCCGGATTTCGTCCCGCAACTAGAAGAAGTTCGGGGGGCGTGGCTGAATGTAGAGCAGTCCGCCCCTACAGCGTTTGATCCGCAGATTATTTCGAACTTCGGAAGATGGTCAAGGTAGCTTGCTTCCAAGCCACTGCACTAGATGATCAATGGCCGCGTTGTAGTCGGCTCAGAAAGCCTCTGCTCTATACTAAAAAAAAAGACTACTTCGGGTAATTACGTCGCTCTTTGATTTGAAGAATAAAGCCTACGAGCTCTCTGTTTTATGGCAGAGATCTCGCCACGCCAAGGAACCTAATCGCAATGGATCGAAGCCCTCCTTTTCCTTCCTAGTGAAATTCTATCTCTTTCTTACTTGGGAAATTGTGGTCGACCCGGCCTGGGCCTGAAGAAGGACAGGCCTTGTGACTTATCTAGTCAGACATGAAGTCGAATCGACCCGGAGAGAGTGGGCAAGCTACCCCTGCCATCTGACCACCCTGCTACCCGGGGATGAGAGATAGATTGTTCCGTTCTCACTCAAACCATTCAGCTTCGGCTGAAGACGTCACACCTCGCGGCGGATGGCACCTTTGGAAAAGAACTAAGAAAACTCCTTAAAGAGAGAAAAGTCACTCTTTTATTTTATAGCCCTAAAAAGAAGCGAAACTTATTGCTGCAATCTTAGTGTCGTTCGGTACAAACTTCGATGTCAACAAGCTCTTATTAGCAGGCCTGCGGGAGCGGTGAGAGAACTTTCCATCATTGGAAAACTGGTGGGTGCATTCCAGCCAGTCGTATTCCTCTTTTCTCTTTTGATCCACTTGCCCGGGAGGGAGTATTCTGGTTACGGCTAGAAAGTTTGCCCGCTTCGTAGTGGCATTCCTCCGACGAGCTACCGCCGAATAATAAAGCCCAAAAGCTTTTCACTATCAAAAAGAGGGCATATAGCCCGAGTCCTGAATACAGGAAAGACCGATTACGACTGTTGCAAGAGTTAATACCCTTTCCGAGGGAATCATACTTTTATAAAAGGAATTCCACATAGCGAATGGTTAACTGCCAGCCTCTAACTCCTCCGTCTACCAGGAGGAGAGATCTTTCATAGCATATCGAAGAGACCAAGCACCGAGATGAGCCCAAAGCAAGCAACAAAGGATGACCGGGCGACTCTTCTAAAGCTTTGGCTTGCTTCTTAAGCCAATAAGTCCTGTGCCTGGTAGGTGAAATCCGTCTGCCCCTTACCTGTCCATTCAAGCCTTTCAATATCTCGTCTGGCCCTGTCTTCTGTCGTACTCTCCTCTATCGAGAATTGCTTTCTCGCAACTGTCCTGTGGAAAACGGATGACACTCTTCTGGTAGCCGTTGTTTGCTTCATGGGTTTCAGTATCCTTTGCTTGGTTAATTTCTTCCCGCTCTACTGACCTTAACTACTATACTAACTAATAAGGCAAGCTAAGGTTATGGAAGAACATTGTATTATTTTACGGTTGACCTGGAAGATTAAAGACCCATTTGCGTGCGCATCGAGTGATGATAAAGCTTGTCATCCCTCTAATGGTTACCTCTAAGCACTTCGATTCTCTTTCCGTACTGTTGAGTAAGTCACTCTCTTCCCTAGTAGCTCATCCCGCTCATCTGCTAAAGCCAATTAGAAGGAAGCTAAGCAAAACCCCTTAAGAGCTAAAAGGAGAGTTAGCATAGACTTAGGCAAGAAGTCAAGAAGCTTTGGCAAGCTACATCTCAAAGAAAGAAGTCTAAGTCCCGGGGACTAGCGATAACAACGGACGTTAATGCTCTAGTTCTATCATCCGCTCTCTAAGGATAGGAACTTGTAGGGTTAACAACTCAGATAGGAATTCCAACTACAAACAAAATTCAGGACAGTGCAGACATCTCTCTGATAAAGAAGTTGCAGAGCGTTTCCCAGAATACGCTCCTATATACGCTGCAAAACTCGCTAGAGAAAGCCAAGACGTGACGGGTCGATGCTGGTAAATCTAGTACTCCTTCAGAGGCCATGCTCATGATGACAGAAATCATGAAAGAGCAAGGAGGTCGTGAGTAAAGGCGCAAATTGACCAAAGCTATTGAGAACTCAACTAAGGCTATTCAGGGATTCGAAAGAAGGAGGAAGATCATAACAAAGACGTACTTATGCGCCTTGAGAGGTTAAACGTGGACTCCCAACGGGGTTCAAAGGAATCTGAATTTGTTGTTGAACAACAAATCCCAAAGGAGTCTGAAAACGTGTCCTGATGAAGAATTACGGATGGAGTCACCTCCTAAGAAGTCTGCAAGCCGGGATGGAACGCGTATTAGTTTTG